TCATAGAGATAGGGGACATAATTCACATGGATATAGTAAGTCTCGCTTGGGCTGCTTTAATGGTAGTCTTTACATTTTCCCTTTCACTTGTAGTATGGGGAAGAAGTGGACTCTAGAGTTACTACTAATAAAGTTGAGGAATCAAACTGTATCAATTATTTTATAGATCGTTTTGCAACGCGTTTTGAACTTTTTCAAATAAAAATATCTTCATTTCCAAATTCCATTGGATTCTAGTAGAGTAATGTATGATATGACTAATACTCTTTCAATCAAAGAGATATTTCAATGATTCCCATGTTTGTATTTCGAAAGGAAAGGGATACAGATGATAGGAAATTCATTCCAACCTAATTCTTCTGAAATTTTCTAACGGGCTTTTACCAGAATTAGAATTATAGATGGATACTGAGGAAGACCCGACCCCTTTTTTATTTTTTGATTTGATTTTTTTCTTTCCCTCTTTACTGTTCAAAGAGGAAGTCGTTTTGGTAAATGTATACCCACTTTCTATGAGAAAGAAAACAATATAGACATAGCATAGTGGTTGGCTAACAAGATACTATGCATAATAAGATCTTGACTTGGGCGAGTCACATATTTATTGCGCACTTACCGCTTGTTTTATTAGATTTTTAAAATTTTGGATACTTTATCAACCCATTTCATATCATGGTTCAAGCGTTAAAATCGGCGAGGTTTACTATTTATTTTATTTCTTTTCGAAATATGAAGAAGTGCCCATAGAACTCCTGTCAATGGCTCAATCAATTATTTCTTCGAAATGCTAAAAAAACAGATTACTACATGTTTTTCTTAAGATATGCCCATAATGCTTTTTCTTGATTCTTTCGATAGATCCCGAAATTCATATTGGATGGAAATAATAAAAAATCTAGGAATTAGAACTCTAAGAGTAAGACGATTATTTCAGAGTGATCGGAACAAATAGATGTATCAAAGAAATCAAATTTGATGCTATGTCCATTCCATATATGAAATTTATATCTACATATATGAAGATAATATTGGAGATTGATCTATATTAAGCCTTTCTCTTTATTGTAAAGTACAACTTTACAACTTTATACACTACAATAACACTAATAGATAGTATGGTAGAAAGAAAGATTTCATCTATTTCTTTCTTACCATACTATCGGATCTCATAGAGCCGATTATAGTCCGCTCATTTCATTTAAGACGCGAAATTGGAATCCTTTTCGTTTTATTTCTTCAATCATTGATAAGAACTCAGAAATCAAGTTTCATTCAAATTAATTAATCATTTTGACTAACTGTTTTTACGTAAATGATAAGTAGAAAAGCAGTAGGAACTAGAATGAACAGTGCAGTAGCAATAAATGCAAGAATATTTACTTCCATAATCTCATCTTTTTTTTACTTCACAATAACTCGGGATTTAATCCCATAGAGATAATAAATCTTTCGCCTGTAAATTCAATGAATGAATTACTTCTCGATGATCTTGAATCGGATCAATATCATGAATAACAATATCTGTGCTATCAAATGAATTCGTCGTCGAGAATTGAATAGTATAACATAGGAAGATCTTTTATCCATACCGAATCCAAAATGGGATTCCTGAACCAATCAAAAATTCCTTGATTTATTATTATTTTTTCTTCTTTCTTTTCTATAACCTACCTTAGGTTTTCCTTGTACAATCATCTGATGAAGTATCATGTGACCACCCTTTCATTTCCATTAGTAACAAACCCAAACAAACAATAGAAGCGAAATGGAAAAAGAAAGGAGTTAAGTTCTAAGCTCTGTTTTTTTTTTAATAATCTACTTTTCTTGGAAGACAAAGAAATGTGATAAAGATGAGTCCCGGTATAAAAGATCTAATATTCCATCAAATTCACTATTTTTTTAGGCTTTGTTCTTTCTTCGATGGGACCCCTAAAAAAATAGAAAAATAGGAAGGAAAAAAAAAACAAGGATCTCCTCTTGGGAATGAAATTCTGCTCCCTGTCCTCCCTTTCACAGAAAAGGGAGAGATGAATTGATGTATTTATTGGATCCTTCGGGACTGACGGGGCTCGAACCCGCAGCTTCCGCCTTGACAGGGCGGTGCTCTAACCAATTGAACTACAATCCCAGGGAAATAAGGGATTTAGCATAAATTTAAATTCTTTTTTATTCCTCTGTATCAGGTATTTCTCAAGGACAAGGGGGTTATACCATCTCATGGTAGATTGGCGAATTCTTGGGCATTATTGGGCCGAGCTGGATTTGAACCAGCGTAGACATATTGCCAACGAATTTACAGTCCGTCCCCATTAACCGCTCGGGCATCGACCCAGGAAGAATCCATTTTAGGCTTATTGATAATCCATAATCAACTTCCTTTCGTATTACCCTACCCCCAGGGGAAGTCGAATCCCCGCTGCCTCCTTGAAAGAGAGATGTCCTGAACCACTAGACGATGGGGGCATACTTGCCCAACCGCCATCATACTATGATCATAGTA